TATGATTATAATTATAATTTGAGATTAACAATTTGCAATATAAAAATAAACATTGTAAAAAATAAACATTAACACATATAAATTTGTTATTTTCTCTACTACATATATAACAATTGTTTATCAAGGAATTGGATTCATAGTTAAGAATTATCTTGTTCTTAACATATTTAGAGAGACCCTGAAAACAATGATTTGATTTGGTTATTCTCAAACTGCTCTGACCTTTGTAGGCCATTCGGACTAATGGATTGGTGGGTTTTTTAATTTTTTTATTCAACTTGTACATGTGTAACCATCAAAGTTATGGCGAGCAAAAAATATTATAATCAAATGTCCTAGATGGTGTCCTTCAACCCACAGAAGTGCTTAGTTCTGACTGTCACCAAGAAGAAGAACATAATCTTTCATCATTATATAAGATGTGTTGAGTAGAACTCGCCCATGTGAATTGACAAGCATACCTTGAGCTGGAGTTTGCCAGTGATTTGAGCTGGGGACCTCACATATAGAAGATAACATCCAAGTCCGTAAAAATCTTAACATGATCAAAAGGAACATTTCCAATGCCCCGCAAGTGATTAAAGAACAAGCTTATATAAGTCATTCATCAGACCGAGTGTTGAGTATGCTCACACAGTATAGGAACCATACCAACAAAGCCATATAAATCAGGTAGAGAGGATACAGAGGAAGGCTGTGAGGTATGTCACTAGTAACTAAGAGAGGCAGGCTAGCGTGACAGAGATGAGAGAGAGATTGGGTTGGCCAACACTTCAACAAAGATTCTGTGTTGGCAGACTCACCATGTTCCACAAGATCAAAATAACAACATAGCGATCAATGTACCTGACTACATCAGTAAGTCAACACGATCCCTCAGAGGCCAACACCAGCAGGCCTACATTATACCCCAGAAAAATTTGGAGGTTTACCAGTTCTCATTCGTCCATCGCACACTCAGATGCTAGAACCAGCTTCCGATATCCCAGTGCCATCTCAGGAAAGCTTCCAAAACCATATGTGGAAAGCAATAGTCAGTGGGGAAATAGAAGTGTGCCGCCCCAGAGAATTGCATCTCCGACCCAGACTGGGCAGCTGCAGCCAGCAGCAGCCAGTCCTGGTGTTCTAGGGGAGACATGGGAGAGATGAGCTGCACTGTATTTTGTCTGCACAATTATTTTTAAACAAACAAATGCATACAATTTGTTTTTTAGCTGCACTCCTGGACAATATACCCGAAAGGGTCATGTTCCAATAATATATGTAGATGTAGATGTAGACATGCACATACCAATAGAAGTGAAAGGCCCTAGGATGATGATACTAATTAAGGGATACATACCACTAGAAGTGAAAGGCCCTTGAATCATGATAATAGTAAACAAACACATGTTGCTAGAAGTGAAAAGCCCTTGGATGATGATAATAAAAGACATGCACATACCACTAGAAGTGAAAGGCCCTAAGGTGATGATACTAATTGACATGCACATGCCACTAGAAGTGAAAGGCCCTGGGATGATGATAATAATTGACAGATACATGCTGCTAGAAGTGAAAGGCCCTTCGATGTAAAAAAAAAAAATACCGGATGATTGAAATCATGTTTCTTGCGTGAAAAGCTAGGGTAATATTTTATACTACCGGTACTAATTTGAAACATATTGTTTTCCTAGGATTAAAAGTCCTATGCTTAAAGTTACAAGCTCTCAAATTTGTTAGGAGACAGATTGCCATATTAACATCTTCAGTGTTACGCTTTGTGGATTAAGCTATCTTAACATAGGTTGATCAAGAGAATTGCTATTGTAATAAGGGTTAGGTGAGTGGTGATTGAGAGGGATTGGAGGTATTGTGTATAGGTAGATGTTGAGCTTGTCAGGTTTTTAATTCCTTGTGGTCTAAGTATTTCAAGTCATCCGTGGTCAATTGTTTTAAGTATGATGTGGGCGGCAGGTGATCTGGATGAGAGAATTATTTGTGTAGAGAGGGGGGTTAGGAATCATATTATTGCATTGGCATGAAGTGGCTTTATTAGGGTTTGAGTAAGGGAGGAATTAGATATGGTTATTTTAAGGGCTAGTAGAGCGCTAGCGATGGTAATAATAAAGGGGGATCATTTCAGAGTGGAGGGGAGAATTGGTTCCTGTGCGGGGTTTAATATCATTCAATTGATGGCGGCGCCTCCAATGATTGCGCCTCTTGCGAGAAATAGTATGGGGATTGTAGTATTGGTGTCTTCATCGGAAGTAAATTGGGGAGGGAGGCTTATGTTAGGGGTAGTGAGGGCGGTGAGGGTAAGGCGTATGGAGTAAGCTGCTGTTAGGCCTGTGGCGATTGAGAATATAATAATAATTAGGGGGTTGGTGGGATTGAATAGAGATATTTCGATAATTAGGTCTTTAGAGAAGAAGCCTGCTATAAATGGAAGACCACATAATGCTAGGTTGGCAGTTAGTAGGGCTGATATAGTTAGTGGTATTTGATGTGACAAATTGCCAACTGTTCGAAGGTCTTGGGAATGGTGGTGGATGTGAATTAGGGTTCCGGCACATACAAAAAGAAGGGCTTTGAAGAGGGCGTGGGTTACTAAGTGGAATAGGGCTAAGGTGGGGAGGCCTAGGGCGATTCTTCTTATTATAACGCCTAGTTGGCTTAATGTGGAGAGAGCAATAATTTTTTTAAGATCACATTCTGCTATAGCATTTATTCCTGCTATAAATATGGTTAATGTGGCTATACATAGAAGGGAGGTGTGGAATAGTTGAAGTTTAGATAAGGAGGGGTAGAAGCGGATTAGCAGAAATACTCCTGCTGTGACCAAGGTTGAAGAGTGAACTAGGGCAGATACTGGAGTTGGAGCTGCTATTGCTGCGGGGAGTCAGCTTGAAAAGGGGAGTTGGGCTCTTTTTGTTATGGCGGCAATTGTAATTGATATAATAATTAAGGGAGAGTAAGGGGTTTCTCATATATTGATGATATATCAATGTCCCTGGTTTAGTGATCATCCGATCGATAAGAGTAGTAGGGCGTCGCCGATGCGGTTAGTTAGGGCAGTAATCATTCCTGCAGCAAGGGACTTAGGATTTTGGTAGTATGCTACTAGTAGGAAGGAGGTGATACCTAGTCCATCTCAGCCGATTAATAGAGTTATCATATTAGGGATATAAATTAATAAGTTTATTGATAGGACAAATAATAAGACTAGGTAAGTGAAGCGTTTTAGATGAGGTTCGTCGTTTATATATGTGGTTGCAAAGTGGAGGACATTAGCGGAGATAAATAATACTGTGGTAGAGAAAAGCAGTCCTACGGGATCTATAATTAGAGGAAGGGTAAGAAAAGAAGAAGTTATTGTTAGGATGTTTCATTCAATGATGATTGTTTTTGTTTTTATTAAAAATCAAAGGGTTAGGGGGGTTAAAAGCACTGTTATAATTCATAGTGCATTTCTTGTGATCTTTGAGAAATTTATAGATTGTGGCATGACCTAGAGTAGATATTCTACATTTTTGAAATCACAATTCAATGTTTTTATAAACTATCCGGGTAGATTAAGGATAAAATGCTTATCTGTTATTGGGCCGAAACCAATATGCCTGGGGCTCTTAATCAGTGTGAGGGGTGTTCGTCTGCGTATAGGGTTAGTAGTAGACAGAAAATATATGCTTGGATTAGGCAAATTCCTACTTCAAATAGGATGTATAGGGTTTGGATTCTTAGAAGAATGAGGAAAGATGTGGGCGAGTTAAAAATTGCGGCACTGGTATAAATTCCGATTAAGCCCAGAATAATATGTCCTGCTGTTAGGTTTGCTGCTAGGCGGAAGGATAAAGTAATGGGACGGACTCTGATTCTTAGGGTTTCGATGATTACTAGGAAAGGGTTAAGTCAATTGGGGGCCCCTCCTGGTAGGAGACCAGCTGTAAAAGATATGGGGGCGTGGAGGGCCCTTGATATAATTAAAGATAGTCAAAGAGGGAGTCCTAGGGAGAGAGTTATAATTAGGTGAGTTGATATACTGAATGTGTAGGGGATTAGTCCGATTAAATTGGTTACGATTAGGAAAATAAATAGAGCTGTGATGATTGTTGAGAATCTTTTTAAGTGCCCTCCAAATGTACGTCCTGTTTGTGAACTTATAATTTCTAGCGGGTAGGAAGAGATTGAGAGGGTCTTTGATGGAGATAGTCAATAGGAAGCATGCAGGGGTGTAATAGCTATGGCGGAGGTTATTCAGAAAATAGTTGGGGAGATTTGATATAGAGAGTTAGTGAAAGGGTCGAAGGATGAAAAAATGTCTATTATCATCAAGATTTGAATTTGATTCATAGATAGCTTTGAAGGCTATTAGTTTTATTAACTTAAAATCTTATCGGTTTATGAGTTTTTCTCTTAGGAAAGCGAGAGGGGGGTTAACAATAATTAGTGTGAAGTATAAAAATGTAAAAATTTGACCGAGGAGGATGTATGGGGCTTCCACAGGCCGTGCGCCGATTCATGTTAGGAGGATGGCGTTAGTTGTTATAATTCAAAAGAGAATTTGGTTTAGGGGATAGTATATGTTTCCTCGTCGTGGTTGGGTATTAATAAATGGTAAGGTAAATAGAATTAGGATAGCGGCAAATATAGCTACAACTCCTCCTAGTTTGTTAGGGATAGATCGGAGGATTGCGTATGCTCATAGGAAATATCATTCAGGTATAATGTGGATAGGGGTTACCAGGGGATTAGCTGGAAGGAAATTTTCTGGGTCGCCGAGAAGGTTGGGGTAAAATATTACTACTAGTGAAAGGGTTAGAAGTAGGGCGATAAAACCTATTGCGTCTTTTGTAGTATAGTAAATGTGGAAGGGGACTTTATTTATATCAGATGATACTCCTAAGGGGTTATTAGACCCTGTTTGATGGAGGAAAAGTAAGTGGAGGGCGGAGGCGACTGCAATTACTATGGGGAGGAGAAAGTGAAACGCATAAAATCGGTTTAGTGTTGCGTTGTCGATAGCGAATCCTCCTCATAATCATTCTACAACTATAGTTCCGGCATAGGGAATCGCAGAGAGGAGGTTGGTGATTACTGTGGCACCTCAAAATCTTATTTGTCCTCATGGAAGTACATATCCTATGAATGCGGTTGCTATTGCTAGAATAAAGATAATAACTCCTAGGTTTCATGTTTCTAAGAATGTGTATGAACCGTAATATATACCTCGTCCTACATGGAGGTATAAACAAATAAAAAATCAGGATCCTCCATTGGCGTGTAAGTTTCGGAGAAGTCATCCGTAATTTACGTCACGGGAGATATGGGCGACAGATGAAAAGGCTAGGTCGACGTGAGAGGTGTAGTGTATGGCGAGGAAAAGTCCTGTGGCAATTTGTATAACTAAGCATAGTCCTAGTATAGATCCAAAATTTCATCAGATAGAGAGATTTCTTGGGGCAGGAAGGTCTACAAGTCTTCTGTTTACAATTTTTAGGGCTGGGTGGGATTTTCGAATGGGGCTAAACATAGTTGTAGGGGCGAAGGGGGCCTATAAAGGAGGAGGAGATTTTTACTACTGCTAGGAGAGTGAGGAATAGGACGAGACCCAGGATTATTAAAGAGGGGATGTTATATATTCTTATTAGAGTTGTTACTCAGGTGGGTTGTTCAATGATAGAATGAGAGAGGTGAGGAGTGCGGAGAATTCATGGGGCGATTATTAAGGTTAAGAGAAGAGTTAGAAATCTTGGGGTGATGTTTAATTGTTGGTTAGGTTGAATTGCTATAAAGTAAGCAAATATAACTAGTATCCCTCCAATGTAGATTAAGAATATTATAAGCCCAAATCATGAGTAGGAAGCGGCACTGGCGAGTATGGAGGAGGTAAGGGCCAAAGATATAATTCAGAGTCCGAGGGTTAGAGGGGTGTATGAGTTTAGGAGTGCTAAGGAAATGGCTAAGGTAAGGAAGGAGATTCTAGTGATGAGCATTTGTAAAACAGGGATTTGAACCGCTGTCTACAAGTTTCAAAGGCTTGTGTGCACCTTACACTATTTTACAATGATCCTCATCAGTAAATGCTTAGGTAAAGGAAAATTCAGACTACATCTACAAAATGTCAATATCAGGCTGCTGCTTCGAATCCAAAGTGGCGGGCGGGAGAGAAATGGTATATAAATATTCGGGCTAAACACACTGCAAGAAAGGTTGTCCCGATGATTACGTGAAGGCCGTGAAATCCTGTGGCTACAAAGAATGTAGTGCCGTAGATTCTATCTGCGATTGTAAATGGAGCTTCTCAGTATTCGCCTGCTTGTAAGAATCTAAAGTATACTCCGAGGGTTACTGTTAATGTTAGGGCTTGTAGGGCTCTTTTTCGATTGCCTTCTATAAGGCTATGATGGGCTCATGTAATGGTTACTCCTGAGGCCAATAGAACAGCTGTATTTAGTAAGGGGATTGCAAACGGGCTCAGTGGCTGGATTCCTGTGGGGGGTCATGAGCATCCTAGTTCTGGAGTTGGGGCTAATCTTCTGTGAAAAAAGGCTCAGAAGAAAGCAAGAAAGAATATTACTTCGGATACGATAAATAGGATTATTCCTCATCGGAGTCCTGAGATTACGTATGTAGTGTGATGTCCTATAAATGTGGCCTCTCGAATTACATCTCGTCATCATTGGATTATTGTTAATCTAAGGATTAAAAGGCCAAGAGAAAGTCCGGTCGTTCCCAGTCCATGGAATCATCCGGTGATTCCAAGAGTAAGGGTTAGGGCGCCGAGGGAGGCTGTTAGGGGTCAGGGGCTAAATTCTACTAGGTGGAATGGTTGACGTGGCATGTAACAAGAGGACTGGGGTCCGTTGGAAGAGCTACAAACTTCTGCCTTAACTCGGCCATCTTGTTATGATCAGTCTCATTTGTTAGTTAGGGAGGCCGGGTTTTGGATTTTTAAGGATTGAAAGATAGGTGGTTGGTGTCATCAGATTATTGATATAAATATACCTAAAAGTAAGTAGAAAATAAAGGCTGCTATTAATCATCTTATGGGGGATAAATGTGGCATAGAAGAGCACTCATTAGAGTAATTTGGGATTGACAATCCCATGTTATAAATTAACTAGTTCTTCAGTTAGCTAGAAGGAGCTTTCTAATTTTTTTTGTTATAAATTGTTCTGGTGTTTCGTGTTGTGTGACTCTGTCTTGCATTAGGTTTTCGGCGAGTAGGAATTCAGAATCTGGGGCGGGATTTTCTGCGGTATCTTCTTTAAAGGAGTTAATTCATCTTGTGAAGGCGTTGTATGAGACGGCTTCAATAGCAATAGGTATAAATGAGTGGTTGGATCCACAGATTTCTGAGCATTGGCCATAGTAAACTCCTGGGCGGGTGATGGTTACACCTACTTGGTTCAATCGGCCTGGGATGGCGTCTAGTTTAATTCCTAAGGCGGGAACGGCTCAGGAGTGAATAACATCGGCTGCAGTGGTTAGGATACGAATTTCTAGGTTTACGGGTAAGACTACTCGGTTATCTACTTCTAGTAGACGAAATTGTCCTGGGAGAAGGTCTTCTGTTGGGGTTATATATGAGTCGAATTGTACTTCGTGTTGAAAATCTGAATATTCATATCTTCAGTATCATTGATGTCCAATTGTTTTTATGGATACTTGGGGGTCACCAACTTCGTCTATAAGGTAGAGAAGTCGGAGGGAGGGGAGGGCGAGAAATAGAAGAATTACAGCGGGAAGAACTGTTCAAATAGTTTCTACTTCTTGGGCTTCTAAAATGTTTCGGCAGGAGTATTTGTTTATTATTAAGGCTATTAGGGCATACCCTACAAATGCTATAACTATAGTTATAACTAATATTGCATGGTCGTGAAATCCAATTAGTATTGATATAATGGGGGAGGCGGCGTCTTGAAATCCTAGTTGTCCATATAGTGACATTTAAGGAGGCCGGGTTTGCCGGCTTGGGCCTAATTAACAGTTAGGTGCCTAGTTTGGCTTCAACTTATTTATTTATTTAGGGGGTTGTGATTGCTGGTTGTTCTGGCATGTTATGGTAATCAGGTGGAAGAAGATCTTGTCATTCTAATGATGTGGGTTGGTGTGAGGAAGTAATTACGGGTCGTTGGGCTGCGAAGGCTTCTCATAAGATAAATATAAAGAAGAAAGTAGCAATGAGGGAAGTAATAGCACCGATTGATGAAACTGTATTTCATTTAGTAAATGCATCGGGGTAATCTGAGTATCGTCGGGGTATACCTGCTAGTCCAAGTCAGTGTTGGGGGAAGAAGGTAAGATTAACTCCAATAAATATTAAATAGAAATGAACTTTACATCATCGTTGGTGTAAGGTTATTCCTGTTATAAGGGGGAATCAGTGGCAGAATCCTGCGAGTAGGGCGAAAACGGCTCCTATAGAGAGAACATAATGGAAGTGAGCTACTACATAATAAGTGTCATGAATAATAATATCAATTGATGAGTTGGCTAGAACAATTCCTGTTAGGCCTCCTACTGTAAATAGGAAAATAAACCCGAGTGCTCAGAGCATAGGGGCTTCGTATTTTAATCGCCTACCGTGAATAGTGGCAAGTCACCTGAATACTTTAATTCCGGTGGGGACAGCGATGATTATAGTTGCAGAGGTGAAATAGGCACGAGTGTCTACGTCTATACCTACTGTAAATATGTGGTGGGCTCATACGATGAATCCTAGAATTCCAATGCCTAGCATAGCATAAATTATTCCGAGGGTACCGAATGCTTCATGTTTTGCGGAGTAGTGGGTTACAATGTGAGAAATAGTTCCAAATCCTGGGAGAATGAGAATATATACTTCTGGGTGTCCGAAGAATCAGAATAGATGTTGGTATAGAACGGGATCTCCACCTCCTGCTGGGTCGAAGAAGGAAGTATTAAGATTACGATCTGTTAGTAGTATAGTGATTGCTCCTGCAAAGACAGGAAGAGAGAGAAGGAGTAAGATTGAAGTAATTATTACTGATCATACGAACAGGGGGACTCGTTCTATTCGGAATCCTCTTCTTCGTATATTTATTACAGTAGCAATGAAGTTTACTGAACCTAGAATAGAGGAAACTCCTGCTAGATGTAACGAGAAAATTGCTATATCGACGGAAGGGCCTGCGTGAGCGATGTTACCGGCTAGGGGGGGATAGATAGTTCATCCTGTCCCGGTTCCTTTTTCTGCCGCAGCTGATATAATAAGGAGAGTTAATGCGGGGGGAAGTAGTCAGAATCTTATATTATTTATACGGGGGAAGGCCATATCAGGGAGACCTAGTATAAGGGGGACAAGTCAGTTGCCGAATCCTCCTATTATAACAGGTATAACTAAGAAAAAGATTATAAGGAAAGCGTGAGCAGTAACAATTGTATTATATAATTGGTCTCTGCCTAATAGAGCTCCTGGTTGTCCCAGTTCTGCTCGAATAAGGATTCTTATAGATGTTCCTAAGAGTCCTCCTCATGCTCCGAAAATGAAGTATATTGTACCAATGTCTTTGTGATTTGTGGAATATAGTCAGCGCATAGATAAAGGTTAGGGCTAGGGGGGTAATGCCAATAGTGAGGGTGGACATGATTAAAGTAATAAGTCTCCCCTGTGTTATTTTTTTAGGAGAATAGGTGTGGGGGGTTAAATTAGAATTTATAAAAATAGATAGATAATAAAATAGGTTTATTAATGATCCCCTAATTAATATTAGGGCGATAAAAATAAAATTTAGGTTTATAAATTGTTCTAGGAGGGCTCATTTTGGTAGAAATCCTAGAAGAGGTGGGAGTCCTCCTAAGGATAGAAGGAGTAGGGCAATTCCCGCTGCAGACATAGGGGTTTCTTTAAATATTGAGGATGTATTACGGAGGGTTGTTTTTTTATGGAGAAACCTAATTATAAGGGATGCTGTGATTATGATGTAGAACACTAAGTAAAGAAGTATTAATCTTTGTCTTAATAAGGATGCGCCGATTATTCATCCCATATGTCCGATAGAGGAGTAGGCCATTAGAGGGCGTATTTGAGTTTGATTAATACCACCGATACCCCCAATTAGGGCGTTAAGTGTTGCAATAATTGTAATCGTTGGGGTTGATAGGTATGGAGTTATAGATGAAATAATTATGATAGGGGCAATTTTTTGTCAGGTTGTTAGGAGGATACAAGAAGGTCATCTTAGGGTTGACATAACATGGGGGAATCAAAAGTGAAAGGGGGCAGCGCCTATTTTAATTAATAGTCTTGTTAGTATTAAGAGTGCGGCTGCTTGTTGGGGGATAAAGGTAAGTATGGGGGCTATTGTGCTAAGGGCGGCGAGTAGTAAAATTCCGGATCCAAGGGCCTGGGTTAGAAAGTATTTAATTGCGGCTTCTGTTTCTTGCCTTGAGTGTGATTGTGTTATAAGGGAATAGATTATTTCTGGAATAAATGAGAGAAGGTTAATTTCTAGGCCAGCTCATAATATAATTCATTGAGGGGATGAAATAGAGATTAGGGTGCCTGAGATTAAAGTTACAATAAATAAGGATGTTGAGGGTATATTGGAGATCATAAGGGCGGGAAAGGAGTTGAGCCTCTCAAAATTGAGATTAGAAGTCTAATTTTGCGCCTGCACGCCCTAGGTTCCTCAGTCTAATGATCCTTCATGTCACTCGTGTAAAAGGCCAATTACAAGAATTAGGAGGAATAGGGTCCCTCTAAAAAGGGCTTCAGAGACTATATTAGATTTTAAGCTCAGGGGCAGGGGTATTAATAATACAATTTCAATATCAAAAACGAGAAAGATAACTGCTAAAAGGAAAAATCGTAGGGAGAATGGAAGACGGGCAGAGTTTTTAGGGTCAAATCCGCATTCGAAAGGAGATTTTTTTTCTCGGTCTTCTATTGAGCGTGAATTCAATATAAAAATTAAGAATATTAGGGCGGCAGGGATAGCTAACGCAATAAAGGTTGAAATATAAAGTAGGTTCATTGACTTTTGTCAGGTATTGGGGTTGTGCACCCATATTTAACATCATCAGAGTTATCCGTTCATCCGGCGCAATACCAAATAAATATAGTTATAGGAAGGATAAGAAGCATAGTCCCTAAGGAGAAAGGGAGAAAGGTTTTTCAGGTTAGGGATATTAATAAGTCATATCGTATTCGAGGGAGGGTTCCCCGTGCTCATAGAAAGGTGAAAGCGATAATGGTTGTACATGAAATTAAGACGATGTCCTTGATAATTATTGGGGAATAGATTATGAAGAATAGGGCTCTTGTTAGAAGGCTTATAAGAATAATATTTATATATTCTGCTATAAAAATTAGTGCAAAAGTGCCGCCTCTATACTCTGTATTAAATCCTGATACTAATTCTGACTCCCCCTCCGAAAAATCGAATGGGGTGCGGTTGGTTTCTGCGAGAGTGGTGGTGAATCATGTCATTATTAATATAGGGAGTATTAGGACGGGGGGAGTTAGTTGTGTTGAGAATATTTCTAGTAGGTTTAAGGTGTATATTATAATTAGGGGGGATAGGAGGATTAAGGCTATTCTTACTTCATATGAAATTGTTTGGGCTGCTCTTCGTAGCGCCCCTAATAGGGCATATTTAGAGTTTGAGGCTCATCCTGCGATAAGGGTTGTATATACATTGAATCTGGAAATACAGAGAAATAGTAGAATACCATAGGAAATAAATACTGATGGTCTAGAGTGTGGGAAGAGGGGTCATAGTATTAGGGCAAGAAATAGGCCTAGAGCGGGGGCAAAGAAAAATGGATATGTGTTAGCAAAGGTGGGGGAAGTGAGTTCTTTTGTAAAAAGTTTCAAGGCGTCTGCGAGGGGCTGGGGGATCCCTATTAGGCCTACTTTATTAGGCCCTTTTCGTAGTTGAAAATATCCTAGGGCTTTTCGTTCAAGAAGTGAATAGTGCTATAATATGGAAACTGTATGGGGGGAGGGGTACAGTTGTGAGCAAGGTCGTTAGTATTTTGAAGAACAGATGTTATGTTATTCATTTTAAGTATATGATCTTGATTTATAAAGAATGCTATTGCGAGTAGGGCTATAACGTAGGTGATTAAAATATAGATATAGTTTGATAGGAGCATTATCAAGAGGGAATCTCCCATGTTTAGGTCTTAAATCTAAGGCACTAGTCTGCCATCTTGATTTCATTCACATAAATGTGAATGGGGTGGTTGGTAGGCGCATAGACGAGTTGAACGTCTTGATTAGGACTTTCAAAGTCCTATGTTTCCAGTAAACGATGGGCCGTTCCCCTCAGGGGGTACCCTTCTTCTTAATTGCAAATCAAGGGTTCTGTATAAACTAGGGGGGAAAATAGAGGGTGGAATATTTGTTCCTTGGCTTGATCCTAAATCAAGAGCACTAGTCTGCCAACTCTCTAATAGTATATTTTTGTTTATATTAAATTATTTTTATATGTTTTCAAAGGGTATATAAAATATATGTTGGAGGGTCCTTTCGTACTAGTCAACATAGGGTAGTTTAAAGATAGAAGCTAACCTGGCTTGCGCCGGTCTGAACTCAGCTCATGTAAGACTTTAATGGTTGAACAAACCAACTTATTTAAACTGCTGCATTTAAAAGTTGTCTTAAGCCAACATCGAGGTGCCAACCCTCCCCGTCAATTTGGACTCTCTGGGGAGATTAGCCTGTTATCCCTAAGGTAATATTTTTCTTATGGTCTTTTTAGGATCTGAATGTTGAATATATTCTTTATGTTAAGGAAGGTTTATTTGTTCCTTAGTCGCCCCAACTAAACTTATTTATGTATATTTAAATATTAAAATTTAAAAATGGGCATATTTTAAGTGAAACTCTATAGGGTCTTCTTGTCTTTTAAGATAAATCAGGCTTCTTCACCTGAAGATTAATTTTTAGTTTGTTTTTATGAGACAGCTGGTCCCTCGTTTATCCATTCATACGAGCCTACAATTAAAAGGCGAGTGATTATGCTACCTTTGCACGGTCAGGTATACCGCGGCCGTTGAAACCTTAGTTCACTGGGCAGGACTAACCTCTTATGGTGTGGGCAAGAGGCAATGTTTTTGTTAAACAGTCGAAGACCTGGTTTGCCGAGTTCCTTATAAAGATTTTAAGGGTATTGGTGTTTGTTTATTGTCTATTGTATGGGTTAATTGTTTTTAATACTAATCCTTGCATAATATATTGAGTTCGTGGGAGAGACTGAGTTACTTTCTATTTTTCTATTTTGAGTTAATTATTTAAGCGGCAAACATTAATTATCTATAATGATTTATATAAATAGCTGCTGTTAGGCTTATTTATTGATGTAGCTTGTGTTATAAAATTAGGGGTAAAATAGGGCTAGGCCCCTATTTTTTTAGATTACAGAATATGAATTATTTACTTTGATAAATTTTGAAAGTGGCCAGCTATTATTGAACGCGGCTAGTATGTAGCTTCTTAGATCAAATCTTTAAATTCTGTTGCAACAGAAATTTTTGGGCTCTTAGCTGTTTGTTCTAAGCTCGTTTCAATTTCGGGATTGACCATTAGGTTGGTTGTTGCAAGGCCGTGATGCAAAAAGTAATTGGGGTATAATATTTTTTTAGTTTTTTATTTTCCTATACAGTACTATAAAGGAGGTGGGTATCTAGCGCTAATATTTGTATTAATGTTTTTATTTGTGAATTAAAGAAAAGTAGTGTATAAATCAAGCTAGGTCTAGTAGACCTTCTTCTCAGTGTAAGTGGGTTGCATGTAAATGCTTTAGCTTGATAAGTGCAACTTCCGTTACACTTACTATGTTACGACTTACCTCCCCTTTCGGCGAGGGCGACGGGCGATGTGTGCACATCTCAGATTACCTAATTCTAAGAAATATTTTAATTTTCTTTTACTATTAAGTCCTATTTTATAAAGTATTTTATGTTTTAGTCCATTATTTATTTAATGTAGCCCATCTTCTCTACTGCATAGGCTGCACTTCGACCTGACGTCATTGGTAGGGCTGTATTGCTTACTTCCCTTGCGGGGTAAGCTCCTCGACGGCAGTACACAGGCTGAGTTCTAGCTGTAGTAGGAATAAACGTGGATTATCGGATTAAGGGACAGGCTCCCCTAATAGGGTAAGATACCGCCAAGGTCTTTAAGTTTTAAACATGTGTTCGTAGTTCCCAGAATTTTGTTTATGGCCAAGAATAAAAGGGTATCAGATCCTTGTTTTGGTTTTGGCTTTCATATGGGTGGTTGATATGGTGGAGAGGGTGTTTAAATACTCTTATTGAACCACTATATTTATTGATTAATATCATTATATTATCTGAATATAATTTTCTTGAGTCTGTCGTTTAACCGCGATTGCTGGCACGAATTTTATCAACTCTTTATTCAATCTCCGAGTCTTACTTTAATAATTTCTTCAGGGTTTTTTACTGCGGGCGTGGTGTTCTAAGAATGATAGGAGGTCCTTAAATTAAATTGAGGTTCTTTTAGAGTTGGGGGTGGTTACTCACGGGGGGGTGTTGTCTTGCATGTATATTTAGTTGAATGAGAAAATTTAATAGCTAGAGTCAAACTATGTAGTAAGGGAAGAATATTCATGTTCGAGGCATGAGCCCGAGAGCTTTGTTTAGCTGACCTTACTAACAGGGGAGATAATCTCATTTTCAGGGTATGGGCCCGACGACTTCTTTTAGTCTACCCTACTATGATTCCTCTAATTTATTTAGTCTTTCTGCTTGGAAGGCGGATGTACAGATATACTAAGGAAGCAAGGCCTTGGTAATTTATACACTTTTAAAGTTGCAGTTTAATGTTGTTATTCAACTACAAGGCCATATTCATAGTGTAATAGATTCTGGGGCGGAAATAAGGAGGATAATGGGGATAATGTGGGCAATAATAATAGAATAGTTTCGAAGGTTAATGAGATTAAGTGGTTTAAGAAATGAGGGGGATCAGCCGTGCTGTGTGGATGTGTAAAGAATTAGGGAGTAAGTAGCTGCGATAAAGACGGTAATAGCAATAGGAAGAGCAAGAGAGAGTGATCTTTTCAAGGTTCTTGAGATTAATATAATTTCTCTTAAGAGGTTGATTCTAGGGGGAGCGGCTATATTTGCTGCTGATAATAGAAATCAAAGGAGAGTTATGAAGGGGAATAGGTTTAAGAGGCCCTTAGTTATATATATTCTTCGGGTGTGGGTTGTTTCGTAAGTTATATTAGCAAGGGAGAATATTGCTGAAGAACATAGGCCGTGGGCGATTATTATAGTGAGAGAAGAAGATCAGCCTCAGTTTGAGTTAGATATTGTTCCTGCAATTAGTAGTCCTATGTGCCCCACAGATGAGTAGGCAATTAGTGATTTAATATCTGTTTGACGAGTGCAAATTATTCCTGTGACACAGGCGCCTCATATTGCAACAGAGGAGATAAGTGGAGTAAGGGGGGCATTAGTTCAGACTAATGCTAAAGAAGTGCGTAGTATGCCGTAGCTGCCGAGTTTAAGGAGGATTGCTGCGAGGATTATAGATCCCGCTACAGGGGCTTCTACATGTGCTTTAGGTAGTCATAGATGGGTGGTAAATAAAGGTATTTTTACTATAAATGCGGAGATTGTTATTAATCATCAAAGGGGGATTAGGTTATTACTTGAGATAGGAGGGCTTCATATAATAATAGAAAAGGACAGGTGGTTATTGGTTTGATATATTCATATTAGGCTAATTAGGAGGGGGAGAGATGCAGTGATGGTGTATATTATTAAATATATTCCTGCTTGTAGACGTTCTGGTTGGTACCCCCATGCAATAATAAGAAGTATAGTGGGGATTAATGAGGCCTCAAAAGTGATATAGAATATTATTATATTGTTAGCCGAGAAAGTGATTAATAATGTTAAATTTAGTATAATAACTGTAGTTAGAAAATAAGAGGGCTTATTTTGGTTGATTAAGATTTTTTGACTAGAGAAAATTATTAGGGCACTAATTCATAAGGTAAGGGTAATTAATGGGGTGTTTAGGTTATCTATTATAAATAATGAAGAGTATATAGTTGAAAGGTTTAGGAGATTGTATGACAGGGTTAGGCTTATAAGTGTTAGTATTATTAAGGTATAGGTGGAGATGTATCATTTTAATTTATTTTTAAAAATAGGAAGAAGGAGCAATCTAGTTGAAATAGAGATAATTTTTAGCATTTAGAGGATATAATAGTATTAAATAGGTCATTTCCATATGAGCGTGTTATGGCTACTAGGCAGGCTAGGCCTAGGCTTGCCTCACAGGCACCAAAGGTAAGGGTGATAAGGGCAAAGAATAGTTCTTGTGGAGATTGAATAATAATTAGTAAAGTTAGGGTAAGGATAACCCCTTCTAGGGCGATTAGGGCTATTAATAGGTGCCGTCGTTGAATTACTATAGTTGTAATTGATCTAATTGTTATTAGGGGGATTATATATGATCTAGATAGTCGCATAGCTTAAGGAAATAAAATATTTCTTCCTCTGGCTTACAAGACCATTGCTGAATCAGCTTCTTAAGCGGGTCAGGTAGCAGAGAGTCTCTGATTGACAACTCCCAAAGTTGTTATTTTAATAAATTACTTCCTGAAATGGTTGTTTCTATGTTATATGTTTAAATTATAATTGTGGAAGGTTTTCAAAGTTAAATAATAGTCCAGGGTAATTAAGGATCTTGTTTGTTAACGGGGTAAATTAGGTTATATGGGTAATATTAAAGCGGTTTTTTCTATATTCCTTGTTTATTTCATTTTTGAAAAAGAAGGCGCCGTGTGTATTAATACTGGTAAATTAAGATTATATGGACTATTGTTGAGGAGGGTTTTACCCCCCCCTCTCGTTTCTATTTCCTTTTTTTTCATATTTAAGCCAAGAAAGCTAGGAATTAGGGGGGGGTATTAGTAAAATTTAGGAGTTAAGTGGGGCGGGGTGATATATTCAGGGTATTTCTTATTTTCCTCTTTTCTCCGCTAATTCTGTATTTGGGCTGTTTTTCGGACACAGGGGGGCTGGGGATTTGGGTCATAAAGGGTATCGGCTACTTGTAAAATTTTATGGTAGTGGGAAAATAGATTATATTGGTTAGAAGCTTGTAATATTTTAGGATTTTACCCCCCCCCCCCCTTTTTTTTAAAAAAAGGGGGGGGGTAGTAGAGCGCGATATATAATTAGGTCATGGGGATTAATTTTAGCAGGGTTTCCCCCCCCCCCTTTCATTTTTCTTTCTCTTTTTTATCTGTATTAATTTGATTAAGTAAGTGCGAGTGGTAAATTTCAAAGGGGGGTTTAAATTTGATGTAAATAGTGTGAGATATGGGGAATCCCCTATAATGTCTTTCCGTCAAATATTATAGGTCCTCCCCCCCCCCCCCCCCCGCAAAACACCCCCCCCGACCC